CAATCCTCTCGCTATCGGTAAAGCAACTATGTACCTTTCAGTCGGTACAGTGTCTTTCGCTTCCCTTACTCCACTCTTTTATCCTTTCTTCGTTCCTAGCCATCCAGTTAGATATGTATAGAAAGTTCTTTCACCTGGGGAAGTTTTTCATACCTTCTCCTTTCGACTCACTTCTGGCATCTAGTTCCATTGGATTCTTGGTGGATAGGGTTTCCTAGGCGGGGATAGGTTGCTTTCAGTCCTCCTTCCTATACAACCGCTTAACAGCCTTCGCATACTTCGCATACAAGTAGATGGCTATGCACGACTCCTTGGTAAGACTATAAGCGGCCACTAATAAGATTCGTTTTAATCATCCTATTAGGACCGGCAAGTCTTCGAACAACTGCCATCTCAGCGGCGACACACGAATTAGGGAAAGAAAGAGCTTTGTAAAGCGATTCATATCGATTACTTAACGCCCTCTTCCCTGCCCTGTCCCATTAAGGTTAGATGGGGGAATGGAACTGAAAGAAAGACTGCTGGAGAATATAGGTCTACTTTTTCAGCTGGCTTGGTTGAACTGGCTAACCCTGCATTGCTTTCAAAAGGAATGCTTTACTATTTGACTTCCCTCTCAACTTGCCATAGGACTTGATAAGACCGATTTCTATCATATAAAATTCCCACATCCGATTCGTAAACAGACAGGCTTGACCTGACCCCCAGACTGTCTTATAATAAGATAGTCATAATAGTCTAGTGCTAAGGCCTAAAAAGAAAATGAGCAAAATCTTCCTCCTTCAGGTGTGGCTTAGCATTAGGAAGTTCTTATAGAATGCGCTGTGAGGGAGAAGACAGAAGCAACTGACATAGTTAATGTCCGAGGAGTCAATAAGTGCCTCACTTTACAGTAAAGGAAGACGAATCCGCGAAAGGAAAGGTAACTGAATGCGTATCCGCTTTGGGACTTGAAGGATTTTCTGTTCTGACCTTCCTGAGCACGAGAGGCGTAACGATCTGGGCACTGAGAGGCTCGGTGAAATAGACATGTCTGTGAAGATGCGGACTACCTCCACCTGGACAGCTGGACAGAAAGACCGATTGAAGCTGAACAGTTCCCTGGGATTGGCTTTGGGCTTTTCCTGCTTAGCTTAAGCTCGGGATCCCCTCAGACGATGATAGAGGGGCGAAGTCCTTCTCGGGCGAGGAGGACGAACATCTCCTTAGGCTATTTTGCTGGGAGCGATGGGATAGAAAAAGTAGCCACGTTAGGCCACTTAGCCAAGGTCTTAAAGGTATGCCTCGTATGCTCGGTATGAAACTTCTTCCTTATGCAGTTAAGAAAGCAAGTGAGGCGGGCGGCTATTCCATTCGAAGTAAGAGGATTCGATGTTGCACCATCTTCAGGTCGTGAGCCTGATGAGTTTACCAATTCCTTTCAACAAACGAGAGTGAAATCACACTTGCTTAACTCCTGCTAATAGGGCTATAGCTAGTAGAGCAGGTAACAAAGTCCCAGGAATACCCGCAAGAACCAGTAAAGAGACCTCCTACTCCAGCATCATGATTCGGTTCCACTGAACACTTGACTTAGATTTCATAAATTTTCAATTCTTGGGCGCTTGCACCCTCCCTTAGGGCTGCCATCCCCGAGGACTGCGGGACCTTGTTAGTTAGCTTCAATCGACGGAAGAATCAGAACTTTCATATGATGACCAGGCTGTCGAGGAAAGAAGTCGATTCAGAAGAAGTTTCATTAGTTAAGGAATTACCTGAAGCTCCCATTAATAAGACTCAAGCCCCCCGCTAACGACGATTCTGAGCACAGCAAATGACCTTTATGAAGGAAGTCTTAGTTAGGCCCGGGACCCATATCCAGAATTCCCTCACTAATCTAATTGGGCTGACGCTAGGAGAGCAGTTCACAAAGGAAGAGTGAGCGATGTAATAAAGAAGATTCCCGGCCGGCAATCGACAGAGCAGAAGGGTTCTTTGTCCCCTAAATCCTTACTCAGGTAAAAGAGGTTGGCATCGAGTAAGGGACCCTAGCCTCGTGCGAGGTATGCAAACATGGCAAGGAGTCAGAAGCTGGTATCAGAGGTAGGTGAAATCGAGTTAGGCACTCAAGGCATCTGTCTACGGGCAACAGGCTGAAGGAAGTAGGCAAGTCTGTATCTGCTACAAGCACAAGCGAGGCATGGGATGGCCTTCCTATTAAAACTCTTGATCTCGGACATGGAAAGCAGCGCAGCAATCAAGCCTATGGCCGACCCCTTCCATTACTCAATAGGCCGCGCCCTAACTTCAATAAAGCCGAAGACGAGATTCCAAAGCCCAACCTCACTAAAGAGAATCACACGTTTGAGGACCCAGATGGAATGGTAACCAACTCCCCCCTTAGTTACTTTCCTTAATTCCCCTTTTCGGAATAGGATTCCACCCAGCAGCAGGGAACCCTACACTGAGAACTTCTTTTTAAGATTAGGTTTAGGATCAGACGGAAGGAAGACTTTTTCACTCAAAGCAAAGGGAGCCCACTTCCTATTCCCCTAGGACAGTTACCAGATCAGCACAAGACGCATAAAAGACTTTATCTTTTCTATTATATATATATATATCTTGTCGTAGGTAGTCGCTTGCTACCGCTCTTCCTGTGCGATCCCGCCTGTGAACTATATCATTTGACGAGTCCAATACATTAGTCGTCGCTATGTCCGCCTCATGGAGCACCCTTAGTATCCGGAGAAGAAGATGATAGTTGATAGATAAGAAAGAGGGCTCAGAGAATTTATCCTTGTGATGCAGCAGAAGCTTCGCTTTCCTCCCCCTATTGGTCAAGCATGATCTTTTCGAAACAATCACTTCAGCAGGGTACGGTGTACCGCGCTTTGCTGCTTGATGAGCATTGCTTGCTTAATAGACTTTGAGACTGGCCCAGAAAGATAGAAGGATAAGGCCATCATGATTCGCTCTACAAAGCTTCGTTTTCCATTCTCTTAGATGAGAGCCGATCTACTTTGGTTAGCCGAAAAGACTCGTAAGGGAATCGGAACATACTCAGATAGCACAACAACGAAGGCAACCGATCCTTCAATCGGGCCATATCCATTTACTGGAGAACGAGCAGGGAAGCCGGCCAAAACCTTACCTAGAGGGTCACTTCTCTCTCCTACGCCATTACTGATGGACAAAGATGTTCGGAAAGAGAGTTCCTAAAAGCAGGCGTGCTCCTATTAGAATTCTAAGAGAATATGATAGATACCTCTCCCCCCGCTTTTGGTGCACTTCTTTGAGGAGCAAGCTGGGAATGATCAATCTCCATTCGCTTGGAGGAGTGTTAGCGTCCATGGTACTAGTTTTAACAGGCCTTTTCAAAGTCTTGGAAAAATATTGAAGTTGTTGAATTACCTCAGCATGATTAGGAGAATGAGGCCTGTTTGAGGGAAGTATAGGAAAAAGAGAATCGGTGTTGCGCAGCTACCGCTCGTGGCAGGGAGTTGAAAGGCATAAGCAGCTCTCAAAATAGGTCGATAGGTACTTCCTATAAGAGTTAGAGTACTTTGGTTCCGTCTATTAGTTCGATGACTTCGCCTTGAATTTGAATATAGGTGCATCGTCCTATTCTAGTATATACACACATAGGAAAGGAAAGGTGCGACAAAGAAACTCTTTATGAGCATAGTGGTCTAGTTTAGTCCTAACACATTCTCCTTTACTCATTCACTCCGAACCTTCCTTAAGACGGTGACCGGACAAGGACTTTTCTTCAAGAGCTTAGTGGGAAGAGTGGACGCTCCACTGATAAGGGATCGAGCTACATACTTTTCGCCAGTCAATTCAGTGTACGAGCCGATGATCGGTGCCGTATAGAAAGAATTGTTCCCGAGTTGAGAAGTTTACGAAGCGAAAGGTCCGAACTTCTCTCTCCCTAATGGGATAGGTATGCTGTACTCGACCGATGGCAAAGTTAGAGGGCGGGAATAGCAGAACTCAGCAATTGCTCGTTCATTAGGGCAGAGTATGAGATTCTTGGTATAGAGATGATCCATCAAGCCAATTCTCGAATGCATGCAGCAGTCTTTAGCTTTTCATTCTCACGACGCTTATATGACCACTTATGCATTGATACGTGAATACGATAGAATAGACCGCCAGTAATGGCTTTCCGATGTATAAGGATCTGGTCTATCCGTGACCGAATGATAATGGAATAGCAAATGCAACTGCTCCATTCATTTTATGAAATCTATCTTATCTGCTGCATCCAAGCTTAGCAAGTTTTTTTCCTTTATTGAATCCTAATCTATGCTGTGTAAGAAAGAAGGAGCTCATTCCCAATGCCTCTTTTCTTTACTCGTTCTGAAGGTAGAGCAAAGAATTTCGATTCCAACAATCTGGAAATAAGAAAGCAGACCCACCCCTAGATCCTGTTATTAGTATTAGACAACCTAGGCAAGCCAAACAATCAGTGAGAATTCCAGGGAACAGAATAAGTAAGGCCCATTACCACCCCACTTAAGCACAAAGGACTTGGTCTTCTGCCCTGTTGGACCCCAACAAACACTTGGCCTTGGCTATGTTCATAGGGGAGCCCTTTTCCCGATGGGAGGAGCGAACAAACGAAGGCAAAGTAGTTCAATTACAATTACATTAAAAACAGCCATCTTTCTTCTATGTCTTAGATCCCGTGGTTGATAGACCGTACTTCCTTTTTGCCTTGAAAGCCCAGTTTCATCTTTCCCCTGCCGCGGGAAAGGAAGTATAAGTAGGGATAACAAAGAAAGTAGATCCCGCTAAGGAGGGTAGTCCCGTTACCACCAGGCGGAAAAGCATCAGTCTTAATGCTGCCGGGGTATTAACTCAATTGATGTTCTGCTGCTTTAAAACGAAAGGTGGGGGAGGCACCCGTCTAAGGAGAAACCCTGGGCGCCGATATATTATTTAATATAAAACCCCCAAAAAAAGGCTTTGTCACGAGCTGGATTCGAACCAGCACCTCTGCTAAAGTACAAATATACGCAGCCTCACTACCTTCTGATCGTGACTTTGTTTACCCGGTTCCTCAGCCCCCATGAGTACATCCGGGGGGGCTATCAACCCCTCTACCCCTTTCCTTTGACCAACGGGTCCTCAAACCCACCTCCCCCCGATCCGACGTGGTAAAAGCAGATCACATCGATCGATCGCTCTTAGAACGCGTCGATACGGAACGCTCCCCCGGGTTCCATGCTCTCTAATTTGAGAGATATAAGAATCGTAGGTACGTACACCCAAAAGCTGCCCTTGCGGGGAATGGAGCAAGCTTTGGATCTCGTGGTACCTGCGGAGAATGGCCCGGGGATGAAATCCATCATCCACCAAGGCAGCTTCAACGTATCGTTCCACTATCGCTTGAGCGTCGATAGTGGAGACCATACGTCGAAGGTCATCGTTCCCCCCCAAATTGAGCACCAAGTACCTGTTGTACAGGCTGTTACGCCTATACTCCTCAGAGAGTAGTGGCTGCGGCAATTCGGGGATCACGACCGGGATCGGGGCGGGCGGCGTATCGGGTTGAGGAAGAGGGGGTTGTTGCCCCGGGGGGATAAATGGGGGGGAGGCGTTCCCCGCGTCACACCAAGTGACGACAGGATGCCCCTCAGAAAAAATAAAAAAGCAAGAAACGATGGACAACACCACGCAACCTACTAGGTCCTTTAGATGCATTTTCGGAATCGGGCGAAAACTTGAACTACGTACATACATACTTTTAAAAAAAGGTAAAGCCAACAGACATATAAAAAATGGTGCTATTGCGGCTACACCTCCCGCTTTGTCAGGTATACTACGAAGAATGGCATGGATCGGTAGGAAATACCATTCCGGTACAATATGAGGCGGGGTGGGCATCGGATTAGCAGGTATATAATTGTCGGGATGCCCCAAAACATTAGGAGCATAAAAAAGAAAAATGGAAGAAAAGATAGCAAAAGCTACCCAACCTACTAGATCCTTTACATAAAAATAAGGGTAAGAAGCAATTTTATCCATCTCTGAATGTACACCCAATGGATTATTTGATCCATATTGATGCAATGCGGCCAGATGAAGAAGACTGGCGCCTACTAAAAGAAAGGGGAGTAAATGATGAAGACTAAAAAAACGATTTAAGGTGGCATTGTCCACGGAGAAACCACCCCAAAGCCAAGTCACTATGGTATCTCCTACTACAGGTATGGCGCTAGCTAAGCTTGTAATTACTGTAGCCCCCCAAAAGCTCATCTGACCCCAAGGTGGTACGTATCCTATAAAAGCTGTCACAATCATTAATAGTAAGATTACAACTCCGAGACACCGAACAAATTCCCTAGGACTGCTATAACTCGCATGATATAGACCACGAAAAAGATGAAGGTGAACCACAATGAGAAACATACTTGCCCCATTAGCATGCATATAACGGAGCAACCAGCCCCCTTCAACATCTCTCATAATGTGTTCTACGCTGTTGAAAGCTAGATCCACATGAGGTGTGTAATGCATAGCTAAAAAAACGCCAGTCACTATCTGAATGACTAAACAAATACCAGCTAACGGACCGAACCCCCACCAATAACTAAGATTGCTCGGGGTTGGATAATCTATCAAATGCTGATTAAGTGTGGAGAATATAGGTTGTTTAAGAATAGAGAATCGTTGGTTCCTTATAGTCATTTATTTGTCTTTTTTAGAAAGAGAACTCTGGTCCCCTCACCTTTTAGCGTTCTGGGGCCTTTATATAATAGAAAAAAAAGATATAAAAATCTTTAAAGTACCCTTAGAGTAGGGCGAAAGAAAGTCAATATGAGATTTGCGTTGGTTTTCCAACGAAACAGTGAAAGATGCTGTTTTATCCATGGAGGGAGGGAGTGGATGGGGTCGCATCCGGGTATACGCCGAATTGCCTACATATCTTCTTCAAAAGAATCAGACCATTGTAGTTCAGTTAAAAAGACGTTTTAAAAAGCAATCAAAGATAAGATCGAAGAGAATGAGTCACAAGATGAAATGAAAATGAGTTATCCTTCCAAACAGACTAGAAGACATAGTTGATTAGATCAAGAAACTGAAAAATTTCTTGGCATAACCAACTATTTTCCCGATGTAACATGACATCATAATAATAGTGAGTTATAAAGCCCGGAGTGTCAATTCGATTGTCCGAAATAACAGCCCGAACAAGGTCGGGCATCGTCCATTCGGGAGGTAATTGCCTCCCGCTTCTCTCAATCCACTTGAGAAACTCAAGAGAGATTCTCTCAAATAACCGCTCTAACTCAGGTGGAGCGCTTTCCGCATCTGACCTAGTTGAAGAGGTACTTGACAGACTATATATAGAAAGACTATCCGATAGCATAAAATACATATCACTGGACGTTGGATGTCCATAGAGAACCAAAGATTGTTCATTCATGATGACTCCTTCATTCTTTGACTGCTCTGCTCCCCCAAAAAAATGGAGAGACTTGTTCTTGCTCTTCCAATTCAGGAAGACTGATTTCGCCGGTTGGTCCAACCAAGAAAGACATGGGAATTTTGGGCGTCAGATTCTTCTTCTTCTCTTACTTACGATATTTCGAGTTGGATGAACAGATCGCTCCTAAAAGCAGCCGTGTGATCTTATATACGATACCACCAGACGCGCCCCAGCTTCAAGCGAGCTCACCCTATGGACCTTGCTGAACTAGATTCCCTGCTAGCGAGAGCGGCTTAGAAAGATAAAGGAGCACAAACAAGGGTTGTTTGAAAATGAACAGATAAGCTAACGCACTACTGATTTTCTGCCTACTTGCAATGCAACTACTCCTGAGAAAGACTCAAACTGAACTAGTTGAAGCTAAGGGCCCGCCTATTCTATTAGTCAAGCTTGGAGAACATAGTACTAGGACTTACTAGATGAAAGACCTTGATTGGTGAAGGGCTTAAAAGTTAGGTAGCTGCTATCTATCGGATCTTTTCTAAGAGGTTAGGTAGGTGGTTGAGTCGAAGCGGAGAAGGAGACTAAGTCATCGGTCGTGCCGGGATTGATTTCCTACTTCCAGCTGAATGAGGGCCACACAGCCGTCAACCCTGCTGGAAGTGCTTTCTAGATCCAATCTCCTGGTCTTTCGTTCGCTATTCGAATGTCTGGACCAGTAGAAATGTACGAAAGGTGGTCTTGTCCTTTCCTTTACAACTAGTAGCTAGTAGCTCCGTCGTTGATCTCTCCTCTTCCCGGCCGGTTGTGACTCGTATGTCCAGCCAACGACTATCGATTCCTAACGAATCCATAGATTCTTCTACCATTCGACCAGATCTTCTAGATTGTATTCTCATTTTCCGGCCTCGAGCAACTTTACTAATAAGGGAAAAGCCCTTAACTTAATTTAATTCATATTATATTAGTATAATATAAAGCGCTAGCGCCCAACCGGCTTTCCGCCTCCATTTGGTCGTGCTGCTATGATGTAACGTGCAGTCGTCCTGAGGCATTTTAGGGCCCCTTATTTTATCTCCCTTAAAGTCCTTTATGGATTTCAAGTCGGGAATAGAGCTGTGACTTATTCGGCGCTATATCACAATTCATTAATTCTCGGGCATAGCTGTTCACGAAACGTGGCATGGGACATCTGTCGGCGGCGGGTTAATTCCGAGCGAGAGGTCAAACCAATCCCATTCATCCTGGTCTGATCCGAACGGATCTGAATGAATTGATCCATTGTTCTATGCCCTACTTCTTAGTTCATTTTTTCCTACTCGGACCCGCCGTACTTCCTTTGACTACTCCTGAGATATAGTGGAAACATTTTTTTATGGTGGAGAGTGGGGAGTGAAAACACCAATGCAGCAGAGAACGACCACATGAATCGGAATCTGCTTAACTTATTAAGACAGACGACCGAGAAAGAAAGGCTCCGCGTTCTCCAAGTGGTTGATCTTAGCTTAGCGTGCTAGCCGCTGCTTCATTTCGTATAGTGATAACGCTTTCTCTTTCTTAGCGCTCCGCCCCCCCTTGTATAGTAAGGGGAACTTTGGTTGCGCGGCTTTCTCTTATACTTATAGGGGTCTATTTTCTCTGACTTGACTCAGCTTGACCTACTTGACTCAGCGGTTAGAGTATCGCTTTCATACGGCGAGAGTCATTGGTTCAAATCCAATAGTAGGTAAAACCGACCGAAAGCCCCGCTTTTGCCAGCATGACAGCAAGCACGGACTGGCAGCAAGGGGTCAACTGAATGACCAAAGCATCGGTTGCTTCCACTTGTGGCCTTCTTCGAGCACCTTGACACCTTAATATCAACTCACCCCCCTCTTCCACAAGTAGGTGGAGACCAGGAGAGCCGGGAACCCCAACGGGAACCCTTCACCGCGCCACACGATTCTTTCGCGAAGCGCTCTCTCAGACGTTTCCACTCCTGCCCCCGCAAGCGAAGAGGTTTCAAGATACCAGTCGACCGAGTGAAAGTGAACAGCTCCGAGCAAATCTTCTAGAGAGCGTACCCTTTGTTTCTACTCTTTCTCTCTTCTAAAAAGAACTAAAAATAGAAAAAAGAAAAAGAATCCATTTTTTATTCTATGGACCCCTTGGACCTCCGACCAATGAGGTGATGACACATGCATGCGTGCATATGAACTTCTAAAGAGTGGGTTCCAAACCTGGGTGGCACTATATAACTCAATCCATTATATTATAAGGTGGTGGATTATTTCTACTAAACTCTGAGATAGAGGATACTTTAAGGAGATTTTGTCGAGATAAGGACTTGCAAAAGTAGAGTAGTCGCAGAAGTAAGGTCTCAGACTCGCAGAAGACAAGTGAAAAGTCTCTCGAGGTTTCGCCGTGGGAATTTCGCGAGACTTTTCGCCGCTTTGAAACATTTTTAAAATCTAGAAAAAAATTCCGCGTGGTTTATCTCTAAAAAGTAGGAAGGCCCTAGAACCCCCCGGCCCCTATACCAAAGCAGTTAAATGCAAGGAGGTCAGAGCAGAGGAGCTTCCCGGGTAGCAAGCTAGTTAGGAGAGAAGTCACCTTTGGATTCTTAAGTTAAGTAGGGGGGCAGGGAAGAAAGCACGATAGGAGGCATGTCTCGAGCCTAGGTGACAGCGGAGAACTTTAGAGGTAGGCTAGAAAGGAAGGAAAAAGAAAGGCTAGGTTATGTAATAAAGAAGGAAGAGAATTCTTCTTTCGTCCTTATTGTGTCCCATGCCAGGATGAAGAAATCCAAGGATTTTTAGTCATGCTCATGGAAGTATTGACTCGTTTAACGCCGCTCATACCAATATGGCAGAGCATTTGAACATTTTCTTAACTAAAGCTCTTTATTTTTGCGGGAAAAAGGAGGGCATTGCCTTCTTAGAGAGATATAGCCACCATAGACTAGCTCGTCCGTAGGGCTATGAGAAGGCCAGGATTTGCCATGCGGTCTAGAGATTTTACCAGGAGTACACTGATATCCTTGAGAGAGAGAACGTGGCCATACTGACCTATAGCAGGGAAGGACTTTTTAGACTTCCTGCCACAATTGAGTAGGCCAGAAGCCAGAAAGACAGATCCGCGCGTTTGCAAAAGATCTTGGAAGAAAAGCAACAGAAAGAAGGTTGAGTGATAGACGAGGAGAACGGTTGTTTTCAGATGACGAAGTCTTCGTCAGCGATAGGGCTTCGCGCCTGAGAACAAAAGGCAGAGAAAAGGGCTTACAGAGGATTTCCAATAAGAAAAAGGGGAAGAAGACCCCCAGCCATCATCATCGAAATGGACTCTGAAGTTGGGATGAAGCTCATTCAACATGCTGACACCAATGATTTGAAAAAGCCATTTAGAAACTTACTCGCTCGTATATTCTTTTGATATAGGCGTCGCTACGTCAACGTGGTTTAAAGATAGGACTTGAGCCTGGGGGCGCCCCGCGAGTACGACCGTTCACGTTTACGACGAGTACTTTGGGCAGCTTCACTCTCTGCAGTTCACCAGTACAACTTCCATGGACGGATATCCTAAATAAACCACTTACGCATTGGCTTAACACATGCTGTCCCTAACCTTGTAGCTTCAGCGGAATCTGCCAATTCTGCTTCCCAATTCTCATCACGTAGTTGGCTTAACGCATACACCTCGGAATATACCGCTTCTTATGCTTGTACCTATTTTACCTCTGATGAGTATGGGTCTACGAACGTCAATCAGCCATCGCCTTCTTCCTCCTCGTATACCTTTTTACTATCTCTATACTCGTCGTCAGCGCTCGGCACCTTCCTGGCTGTAAGCGTATACCTTTACGGTACATGTTCAGTTTGTCTACTGTTGCCTGGGATACTAGGCACCGTACTGTTGTTTCGGTCGGAGCTTAAAAGCTTAGGATCTTATACTTGAAGGCCTTCTATCCGCTTCTGCCGTCGATCTTTCTCTTTTGTGAGGGGTATGTCGGATAGGCTCCCAGCGTTCCTCACCAAGTCTGACCCCTTGGTTTAGGCATTTGACCCTACTTGCAGCTTTCCCTTTTACTCCAGGTCTGTTCCTGTACTTACTTGCCCGCTATCCTAGGCATATCGGCAAGTGGTCTCGGTCGTTTTGTTCGGGCATTTTCCATTTGGCGCACCTTCCGACTCTGAGGTTGACTCAGATCTTGTTTTCGGGGATGAGTATGGGTGGGCTTCCAGCTATCCTTAATCTCTATTTTCTTGTGTTAACCAAATCAGCAACGTTTGAACCAGGTAAATTACCAACTAAATCCACACCTGTGTATTGGCTTATCACTTCACTTACAGTTTCGAATCCGACGATTCTATTGGATTCTGAAGCAGTCTATTCCCAAGCTAAATCCACTCCAGTGTATTTGATTAACACATATAGTTTCTTAATGTTAGCCTCACATGTGTTCCGCAAATCCTCATCATCCGTATCTGGGAATCTATATACTAATTCAGGTTAAATGCTTTTCCCAAACCCCTTCTTCATATGCAGCTTCCCCATTCCTGATGCCTATTTACCCTCTGTAGGGCTCTACTAGCGCCCGCGTCTTCGTCTTCTGGAACAGTTTCTTTTCTTCTAGTGGTCTCTGTCGTCAGAAATTCTGTTCTTTAAATGGATCTCCTGCCCGGGAATCTTTTTTCAGGTAACGGCATTGGCTATCGGTCTGTCGTCTTTCCATTCCTTCACTCAAGAACTAAAGGTAAAAGCATCAAGAAAAGGTTGCTTGCTCCATACCATAACATAAGTGGTTGATGGCGGTTTTACGCCGTCTCCCTACTGATGGCACATTCGACCAATTAAGACCTTTATACCGTTTAGTCGGTTTTAAGGAGTCTTATTGTTTCGATTTAAAGTCAGCAACCGATAGATGGCCTCGGTCATTTCAATTACATATGCTTGGATTAATGTTTGGTTATTCTAGGGCCGAATCCGTTGTGGGTTCGTGTCTTGGTGATAGCGTCTTCTCTCTACTTCCTCCATTAGTCAAGAGGAGTAGTAGTGTTGACTTTGTCACAGGACAACCCTTGGGATACCTGGCTTCCTGGCCACTCTTTACCTTTAAGCCATCACTTTGTTGTATTGTATAGACAAGCCTGACTTTATAGATAGGAATTCAGAAAAGAGTTCTAACTTACCTTCCTGACTGTGCTTCCTGCTTTTGGACCTATTTTATATTATAGTGGTAAGACTGTAGTCTACTGCAACAGGAGAAAGGAAAGCAGGCCAATATTCATGATAAGACCCTCTTTACGCTCTCTCTTTCTGCTCGCTCCTGTCAACAGTGTTCCGCTCTACTTGCTACTTACTACTGACTAGCGCCCTTAACTTCTCTAACTTAACTTCCAGCTTATTCCGAAATCAAAGCTACTTGCAACTAAGAGCAAGGTGCGTAGCTGGCTTGTTAGGGGAAGAGGTTAGTTTACTTGCTTGTTAGAGAAAGGCTTTAGAAAGCACAGTAACAGCTATGAGATAGCCGCCCTCTTACCCGCTACTCTCAATCTCTCTTCCGGCCCTTTTTGTCTTGTCTTCTGGCAACCTTCCATGTTGGAGATAATTTATGAAGGGGGCTCGCCAATCTTCGTCTTCCCCTCTTGCACTGTTTTCAGGTTCAACATTTGGGATTTGGCCGAGTGGCTGTAACACTCTCCTTTCTCTAGCTGTTATCGTGATCATTTTGCTGTCAGGAAGTGTCATTGAAGCAGCAAGGCTTGAAAAAGAGTCAGCTCGGCAGTTGGTCTACATGAAAGATGTGCATTTTTCTGAACTGAGAAAGCAGCCGGTTTGCCCTTTCATGATAAGGGATCAAGCTCGTCTTTTTGACTATATACTCACCACGTAACTCTTTCACAGCTAGCTCTGAGTCCCCTGTAAGCTCTTCAATGGGAATTTGAAGTGCTAGTTCGAGCCCTTTACTGATTCGTATTCCGCCTCATTGTTGGAACATCCTTCAGATAAGGCAAAGGGGTGCGGGATGATCCCGTCGTCTGGGGCTACGAAAACGATCCCTATTCCTTATTTCTTCTTTTTTTTTCCTGTTTTTGGCCGTCGGGACTCCTTGAAGCTCAATCAAAGTACATTTTCAAGCCCCTTTTTATCTCGATCTGCATAACTTCTTCATCTGGTAAGTCTGTTGCCAGAGGTGAATCATCGGGGATAGGATGTGCTGCGAGGAAGTCAGCCAAGATGGTTCCATAGATGGGTACAGAATATCATCCGTCCAAAGTTAGGTACCTGAGACAGATGTCGAGAGCCATCACATAAGGAAGAGATTGAGAAATAAGCTTCGAGGGCACTCCGGCCGGTGCTTGCTTCCGGGTATCCGTATCGGTGGCTGTTGGCAATTTCGTTAATGGAGGAAAGACTTAATAGGAACCCCCTGCCGACGTCAATCCGATACCTTTTTTCTCGTTTTTTCATTGATTTTCTTGCTTTATTTCCACTATTAACATGGAAGGGAAAAGGTACCACTGAACACAAACTGAATCTATCTTTTTTAGCTGAAAAAAAAAATGAAAGGTGAATTTAGGATGTTTAAAGAAGAGTTTTATATTCCAGGTTTTTCGAGTTAGGTTCCAGCATATGGTTTATAGAATGTTAGTAGTTAAGGCTTTGTTAAGAAGTTTCTTTCTTTGCTTAAACCTGAAGGGAGTTATGGCATTTGAGTTGAGTTACTAATAAGGTATCTTAGGAGCAATGCAGTGTAGAGAGATAATAGCAGTCTAGGGAGGGAGTCGCTGTCTATAAAGAGAATAGCTTGAGAGTGAGATCAGAGTAGGACCTGTTAGAATCATACCGAAGCCATACCCAGGCCATACCCGAACTCACCTCCCATCACCCCTTGAAAATAGGGCTTCCAACCCCTGGTTAAGGACCTTAGTCCGCAGCTCCTCAAACGATGGAACAGTCTTAGAGTCGGAGATGGTTGTAACAAAAGCTTCATATTCAAAGGGCTTTGTAGTGAAAACTACATCCTTTGGGGACATAGAAGAGAGTTGATAGCAGCCAAGGCATCAACCATAGACTTCAGTTCCCATAAATAGGCATCCATAGGCTTGTTACCTTTCCTGTTATTCTGAATATCGAACTTCAATTTCATTTCTTTAGCCGTGGACTGATCAACAAATCTTTGCTCTAAAGCCATCCAAACATCCATATAAGTTTTGTTTTCATATTCTATTGTAGACTTCCGTCAACATGTCCACTGAGAGTGTCGCATTCAACCAAGAGCGAACACTTTGATCCGTTCTCACCCAAGCACTATAAGCGGGGTTGAGATGAGCCCTTCCTTCGGCATCACTGATGAATTGAGGGGAACATGGGAAGGTCCCCTACACATAGCCCATTAAATCATTACTGATGAGTATAGGTTCAAACTGCGATTTCCAGAGAAGATAGTTGCGTCAGTCTAGCTTTATGGATACGAGATGGGTGCAGCAAGAAGGGGCGCAGGTGAGAAGGATGATGGGTTCTGGTAGGTGGAAGGGAAAGATTGAGGAGATGCATTGGAAGACATGGTGTATAACGGTGAGAAGGCAGCAGAGGGAGCCGTGGTATATACCTGTGGGGAAGGCATGAAAACATGACTGGAGGGCTGTGGAATAGATGCCGAGGGTCCTGCAGTCGGTCCATGAACCCAATAAGAGGGCAACAATGGTTTCGGGTTCACAAAGGACAACGAACCAGATGCAGTGGTGTAGGACTGCAAAGCCGTAGCCTGTGACAGCGATGAAGACTCGATGCTTGAGTCTGTCATGAGTGAAGATGCCACTAGGGAAGCACTGGGAACGGCAGAAGACACACCAGTAGTGGAGGCAGGAATCAAAGTAGAGTTCTCAGAGGAAGAAGGAGCTGTTGAGTCAGATGTGGCATTAGACTTCAAATAGGTTCTTCTCGAAGTGGTCATTAGTAAGCCAAGGAAGTTATTTCCCCAAGGCAAAGAGTCCGTTCATGGTAGAAGTCCTTTCCTTTCAACTAAGAATGCCGACTTTCCTCAAACGATTGGAACTAAGGTATCCTCGCCGAAGGAAAAGAAGAGTAAGCCAATAGTATCCCGGGGAAAGAATAAAATGGCACATTGACATTCATCTTCCTCTCGAAGGGCTTTGAGAAGAGAGGCAACAGTGAAGATGCCGAGAATGGCCGTGTCTATGGGGATTACCGGTCTTAGTAAGAATCTGTTGCAAATGCATGTGAGGGAGGAATGCCTGCATTAAGATTTAAAACTTGTCGTCTACTTGAAGGAAATGTTTGGAACAGGGAACTTACAATAATACAACGCCGCATTCTTCGAAGATTGAGGAACAAGACGAGATCTATTAAGAGAATGATTTATTCTCGAAAAAATCTGAATAGTTACATCCAATTACAAACTACACGAAAGTTGTCCCTTTTTCATGGAGATTTACCCATCACAGAGATGCATAGAGGAACAGAACGAACTTCATATATCCCTTTTCCACTCAACCCAGAAACAAGACCGAGCGTTGTTCCGGTTCGCCTCTGGAGTAGCTGCCGTTTCGAGTTTTCAAGTGCTTTCCAGATTTACCTTATCTTTTGGAAGCGGAAAATGCTTCAACTGTTCCCAATCCCGAAGATTTCTCAAAGACTTTATATACTGGTGAACTTTTTTTTGTATATACTCTTCTTTAAGGTTTTGGGGTATCTCTTTATGGATGAGCTGCACCGCGCAGTCGCTCCTTTTATTCATTCATCAGGAGGTGGGCTGCCCGGGGGCAGCATGGGCCATGGCGGGGGGGGCGGAGCCCCCTTCGACGTGGGGTTGTTCGGGGCGAACGAAAATGCGGACCCAGCTGATATGGGCGCCGCGGAGCCTCATCTGAGTCTGGCAAGAAAGGAGTGGGACGAGCTCCGTTCGTCTCGAGAATGGAAATCAGTAGAAAGGCATTTTGACAAGTGCGATAGGAGAATTGGTGCCATTTTTGAAAAGGCCCGCTCTATGTATCGCGAAGGTCGCCTTGCACTTGATATCGAAGATGAATCCGACATTAAACGGGGACTCGATGCCTACTTTTCCGATCTGCACGACTTCCCGTCTAATGAACATAGACTTCGGCGGCTTAAGCTGGTCGAAGGTTGCCTCGGGAAGGCGCGTAGCCAGATTTGGGCGGAGGTCAAACGTTTGATTGAACTTTAAGTCGCGACAATCCAGTTATAAATCAGAATAGGTCCGGGGGACAAATCAACAGGAAATGCCATTGGAAGTGATCGTAAGGAAGGAGTATGACAAGTGAGTATGACACCAAGAATTGACAAGCTAACTTTCTTTCAAATAAGATCTGTCCCTGCTGGCATTATTATCCAAACCTCCTTCTCCTTCTCTTGATGTAGAAAAAAATCCCCTTTATTTGAGGGTAATACAGAATTAGCTCTATCTTATCCAATGGGAGACTTTTGAGTTCATCCTTTAGCTGACTTATCAGAGATCGAGAGAATTGCCATAAAGTGCAGTACTTCCTCTCTGGTGTATAGATCCTTACCATTTCTTTTCAACTATGCTTAAGGAGCCTGGCCTGTCTTACTTTCCTGCTAAACGATACGATGAAGGCTTGATAGTTCAAGTAGTAAAGTAAAGGAGGCTTGATAGTTCAAGTAGTAAAGGAGGCTTGGCTTGATAGTAAAGGGGTAGTCAAGCTTGATAGTTCAAGTAGTAAAGGGGTAGTCAAGCTGTGGCAAGAGGAGAAAAGCAGTTAATCTTAGTACCCGTGAAGTCAGGCTTTTCTAGCTAGTAGAAGGATAGAGACTAAAGAAAGTTAGTTTACCCGAAGCAGAGAGAAGAGAAAGGAAGAGTGTCTCCATGTTTAATTCTAGCAAATCTTCTGTGGAGTAGGAGTAGCACCTAGTTGAGTAGGCAAGTAACTTCTTTCAGTAGCACCTAGTTGAGTAGGCAAGTAACTTCTTTCACTAGTTGAGATAGACAGATTACTCAAGGTTGTACGAGCAGGCTTCCTGGGCCACTTACCCCTAGCTTTATGCCTGACTCACTGATACGATAGGGCTTAGGCTTACTTGCTTCCCTTTCCGATAGCTGCGCCTCAAGGGGAGAACCTGCTAGCTCAGGAGTGGCATTTCACCCTAAGCACACCACTGCCATAGTGGGGCAGCCTTCGCGGGAAAACTTATTAATAAGCAGGATCAAAGAAGACTTGCTTAATCCCCCTTCTCCCGGAACCTTTCCTCGTCTATTTGGCTATCTCGTCCTTTCCTTTCCTTCTCCCCCTGAATCAGAGCGGAAAGCTCGGATTTCGCTTCATTTTCAAATTGCGTCTTTCCCGTTTTCTGCGTTCTGTTCTATGCTTGCTATCTGCGCAATCAGTCATGGCCTCTCTGAACTTTTCGTAAATGGTCACTCACTGTCAAGGGAGCCACTTTCTTCGGGCGGCAATTCCCATCATTCGGAGTCAACGACAGCTCGGGCATCTTGACGGGAGCATTCCGAGTCCACCGCAGATGATTGAAGAAATATCGACTAGAAAAGAAGATACTACTACAAAGACATTAGTTAAAAATCCAGCGAAGACTCGATATGTACAGCTTCTTTTCCTCCCGTTGGATAGAGGAAACGAAAGTCAGCTCGACCAACCCTTGCTTGACCCGCTTACCTATGATCGGCGAATTTAGAAATCTTTGATCCCGTCTGATGAAACCGAAAATCATCATCTTGTTCTGACTGTCCCAGGAACTCTTTTCAGGCAGACCGAGAGGAGAGAGAGAGAGGAAATAACAAAGAATCATTCGGCGCGTAGTGAACTGCCAGATAGATCAGCACAGCTAGGGAAGCCGTTGAAACCCGATCATTCGAAGCAGCACAGTCAAAGAGACAGACCGAGTGCTCTATCTATAACTAGGGATGAGCTGACGACCGTATTCGGGATACCTTCACCTGGACCAAACCCAGACACTGGGCGTTGACCAGAACGGAGTCCTATTCCCATACTAAAGATAGCAGTCATATTAGATACCCAATAATCAGACCTTCAAAGATCAACTATGATAAGTCAGTAATTTCTTAGTAAGTCAGTTTGTAAGTCAAAGCCCATTGCTCCCCACTAAGGTTAGGTATAAGGCTAGGATCCTTAGTGGATACGTCGACGGATACATTCGTTTAGTGCGGCTGTAGTATCAGAGTCCGGGGCTTGACAGACACATGTCCGCAATAGCTAAAAACTAACGTGAGAGGGTGCAGAATGGTTATCGAAATCCTCCTAAGCTTTCACAGTTTTAGGAAAGGCCAGGCCAGCGGTCTCGCTATTCCTGATTCAGTAAAGGAAAGAAGCCTTGATCCCAAGACTAGCTGCGGATTCTTCCTTTTATCCGGACTGACTCTAATCGTGATTTTGACTCTATTACTAGCGCCTCCCTCTGTCGCAATATAAATCGAGAATAGAGGTGACTTCGCTACCTTTCTCGGTGAAGAATATTCATTTCTTTCCAGCTTTGGTCACATAGGCTTGAACCACTCCTGGGAAACATACTTTTCTATTCTACGATCGGACTTTGCCGGGCATGAGCTACTCTCTTCTAGCCTTCCTCTAACAGGCATCGCAACTTCTTTTTCTTTCAAGCATGAGTGACCAGTCGATTCTCTAATTAAGATATAGCAGTCAACCATCAAGAAATCATCAACTATTTAATCGGGGATGAGCTCTATGGCTAATTCGTTCGGCTATTCTATGTTGTAAGGATCGACTTAAGCTTAAGCTAGAGCAGCTCCTTCAGCGGCTGGTAGTGAAAGGAACTGACGATCTTGGCTTAGTTTGCTCCTGGGGAACTTCATTTCTCGATAGTCAAGGTACCCGAAGTTAGGCAATCAGCACGAATTCCTTTAAATGGATTTTCACTCTTCAAGTTCAAGCTAGACTATAATATATACTAAGACAAGAAGGGAGAGAAAGCAAGTTTAGGAATGCCCTTGCTTAAGAGGAAAGACTGATTGTTACATGAGAGGGTATGTACTGTCAGAACGAAAGGGGGAACGAACAAGCATGAATCTCTACCTCTCCAAGCAACTACTACTAAGTGGATATTCTTTTTGGAAGAAAGACCACAAACTCTCACGGATACCTCTATAGGGTCTCTCCTTTCTTTTCTAAGGTATGTCACTTGTCTGTGAAAGGCTCTCTCGCCTACTCTACAAAAAGATTCAATATGAAAAAGAAGACGCACCTGGGATCGGATACATCTTCAATCCTTGAATGTCGGTTTTGCCTTTGAGTCAGTCAATCGATGAAAGAAAAAGTCGAAGGGGCAAGGTCCTTTCCTTTATGAACCCGTAACGAAAGGTTCTGGTGAAGAGGTCTCGTAGCCAGAAGTCAATCAATCCACCGGTTCATTTTCTGATTGATTAGAAAGATCAACCCCGGCCCTAGTGAGAAGAAGATGGTTAGACGCCAATTGAAAGAGTGGTAGTTTTATCCATGATGACCGGGTGGCTCTCTTTGCCCTTTCGATCTACTTCCTAAACTAAAGGAAGATCCAGCTGTGGATGATGTCCCAGCCGGAAAGTCAACCTTTTCATATTCATGCCTGCCCTATTGGAGATTCCAACTATATATGCATTTATGCATTTTCTTTTTATGCGACAGGTATGTGACCTTAGGAATTAGGTTCGGGAGTTGCTTTAGCAATTGAAGCTGGCTCCAGGTGTCAGTAATAGAAAAAGATTGGATTGGGAAAGACCATGGAGGTTGACAAACCAGTGCTGTTGGGGAAGCCTCTCATCGAGAAGAAAAAAGAAAATAGGACAATAGCTGACTAAACCTCTGAGCTCTTTTTCTGTAAAGATCCTTTTCTTAAAGGGACATTTCCGCACTCATTTCAGATCATAGAGGTCGGGCTTCAGTCGAACTTCTCCCTCCCTTCCACCGACGAAACTACTCTTGCAAAGTAAAAAAGTCGTATAACGTTCCTTCCAGTCGAATAGAATCTATTAAAGCAAAGCCAAGAGGCGATAGTGGATCTGTCTGAGGGCATCTGGAATTGTCTGTTTCGGTATTCACTCTTGTAAACGGTCGCAAACGCTCATCTGTCCACGAATAAGGTTCCCTTCTTTTATTCAAGATAGCTTTTATTCAATTAGGGCGAATACCCCCTTTTTCCGAATTTCTTTATTGAAAGATATGCTACTCCCCGGTCGAGATGTCTGAGGGAAACTTTTTCGGTATCAACAACTGTCGCAACGGTCCTGTAACTGTGGAAAAGGGTCCTGTGTTTCAATCACTTGAATCGGTTTATTAGTTATTATATAATATTCTAACTGTAGGTTCGGCAGTACAGGGTAGGTGGGTGCAAAAGAAAGATAAGCTTGAGATGCTACAATAGCTTCAGCCTGATCAATCCGCCTTTAGTATTGGTAAGTTCCCTTTTTAGTCTCTATCGCTAGAAGGCCCTTTCTTTTTAGTGAAAAGGAAACTGAAAAAGAGCTTCTAAGGTAAGCCCTTGCTTGTTCTTGTGCTTCCGTTCAAGATCTCCCCTCTCCATTCTTTGAGTTCGCATTAACATTTCCCATTACTCTGTCTTGTAGGGCTTGTAGGGCATTTCTATGTAGCAAGAAGCTCTGTTCAATCGGGAACTGAAGCACGAAGAACTATCGAGAATAGCGCCTTTCTTTTAGGCATAGAAGGCAAACTGGAATGATACCATCCGGGTTAAGCGATTGAAGTATTCATGACTTCCCTCTCTCCCGTAGTAGCACTCTATTTACTAGTACTGATTAGTACTAAACTCGCTTCAAGCTCAGTTAGTCAAGGAATCCAGAGATAGGTTCACCTGTTAGAAGTTTCGATCTATGGGCTTTCTTTATTTAGTAACGAGCTTTGTTAAAGAGATTAGAGAGGGGCACGAAAGAGAAAAGGTTTTCTTTTAAAGCTATGGAGTGAATTCTGAATTCAAGAGGAAAGGATTAGTTGTTTACTTTTATGGAAGCTAAGGCAAGAAGTCAATCACTTTCAGTATCTCTTGCTTCTTTGGTTAGTTCAGTACGAGTGGCAGGCTCAAACTGGCACAGGCAATATGTATATAATAAGAAATAGGCGGTAATAAAGTCAAGCTTTTGCCAGAGGATGAGTCTTTCTCCTCCGCTGTGAACGCTATTCTCTCAGAAGCTCAGGCTGTTGCACGCCTTACATCTCAGATTGCATCTTCGCCTCCACGAAAGAAGAATTAAAGAAGTCAAGTTCCATGGGCATCCTCCGAAGTCTCATCTCAATCCTGCGCTTTCTAAGGGAAGGCTTTAGCTTTCCAATCGTAGGCCTGGGCCTTCTTTCTTGACCCTTTACCGGAGAGGCAACCGTCTTGTCTTAACTGTCCCGAGCTGGGTTGTGCTCATTAAAATAGTTGTCCTAAATGCCCCTTTTTAGCTGTCGCGGGAAGTGAAGCAAACTCGACCAAAGGACAAGTCTGTTCCTCCTTCGTTTTCTGTTCCCGATTCAATCTTCACCTTTCCTGAATGAAGAAAGAGAGTGAAAGAGAAGATATCAGTGCAATAGGTACAGAGGGGAGAGAAACTGTCTTCGTTCGGTTCGGCAGAAGAAAGCCGAGAAAACAAATAGGAAGAGCACTAACTAATTAAGTAAATATATAAAAGCTATCACCACCTCGAGCAGTAAAACAAAGTCGTTATGGCTATGTTACTCACATAGACAACTATGAATGGTATTCATTGACAGGAGTGACCGCTTTCTAGTCGTAGTTGGTACCGCCCCTGTTCACTTCAGCATGCAAGGAAGACCTTCGGGAAGAATCAAAGGTTTTCTCCTCTGCAAAGCTATCAATGCTTTAGTCAAGATCTTTAGCAGTCGATCGTTCATTTTATCTCGGGAGACATGGCTTCAATTCAATCATTCTCTCCGGCTTTTGAGATAGTCCTTTGATAGAGCAGCCTGGTTGGAAAGGATCTTGTACCTGCCATGTCAAGGTAAGGGCATCTCGCATATCAAGTTACTCTATCGATTATCGATAGCGTAATATAGCCCAACACAGAGAAGGAACAGGGTCGGTAGGTAATTCATCTTCGTTTGGATAGCAGTACGGTACACGCATCAAGATACGTGCTTTTCCACTCGAACCATAACCGGAACTGTAACCTCCATCTAGACCTAAACCTGACACCCGCATACCGCATATGCCATTGGTTTGTCGGTCGTTGTGTAGAAGTTCATTCGTGGTAAGCCACGTAAGGAAGGGCTCGCCGGTACCTTACAATTATTTGAAAGAGATTCACGGGAGTACGTGTCACGAACGATTCGTTGGTCGGGTATAGGCGAAGACGGCTTGATAACGTCACTTCTCGGCGGAAATAGCAAGGGAGTAAGGATAGCGGATCACTTTCTGTTTCAGAAAACCGTTTTCGGGGACAGTCCATCCGAAAGAAATTTTTCAAATTGAATAATTCGGAAGAGAGGAAAGCAAAAGGCCAGGCATTGGACTAGTGGAATGAAACCTTATCCCATTATGGAGTGAGAACCTGATATTCTTTTATCAAAAGACATGGCCTCCCCTAATGGACTTTGGAACAGATACACGAGCCACTATCTTAGAGACCATCTTTCTTGATCGAAGCCCCATCCAAAGGTATACGCTTTAAAAGAAAGATACACCAATCATGTGCGGGACGAAGCAAAGCATTCGGGATAGTGAAAAACTCGCAACTTCCCCGATCTTTCCTTAAACCAACCCCAATGGGAAATTGACTCAATAGGCTGCTCTCTCTGAGTGACTAAGGAAGTCGGAATGATCCCAAAAGAAAGAAGAGAAAAGATCTCTCAAGACCGATTCTCTCTATCTCTTTAGCCCCACTGCCAAATGAATGTGTTCTTCCTATGGCCATTTCCAGGCCTTTTTAGGCCAGTCAACATGCATATAGGTTAACTCTTTGATCTGCAGAATAAGGCCTACGAGCTCTCTCTTTTCTTTTATGGCAGAGATCTCTCCACACCAAGGAACCAAATCACAATGGATCGAACAACTGGAAATGATAACAGAATGCATAGGTCATTAGAAGGAGTTCCAATAAGCGGATAAATATAGTATATCACCTTACTTCTTTCGTCTATGAGGAAGAAATAAAATGGAAGAACCCGCGGATATGTGCAAAACTTAAATTCTTGTTAGCCGGAAAATGGCTCGTGGTAAAGACAAGATATACTTTGACCAGACGTGCTCGGAATCTTTTTGTCGATTCGGGGGAAGTTCTCGTTCCTTCACCTCTACAATTCGGTAAAGCGGCTTCGCCTCCTCGCTTTTGTTCAATTATAAATAAATAACCACTTTAATGGAGATTTATAGCATCATTCAAGTAAATACAGATTAAGATCGTAAAAACATAAGCTTGTAATATAGCTACACCTAATTCCAGACCGGTTAATGCAAGAACTATAAATAAAGGACCAAGATCCCCTATAAAATAAAAAAGATCATTCATACATAGCATAGTCCAAGCGAACCCACTTAAAATCTTTACTAAACTATGACCGGCCATCATATTAGCAAATAAACGTATTCCTAAGCTTAATGCGCGAAAACAATAAGAAATTAGCTCAAGGAGTACTAAAAAAGGTGCTAACGGAAGTGGGACTCCTGCGGGTAATAAGAAGCTTAAAAAATGAAGCCCATTTCTTTGAAATCCCACTATAGTAATGCCAATAAAAATAGAAAATGAGAGACCCAAAGTAATGAGAAAATGACTTGTAACTGTGAAGCTATAAGGTATCATACCCTGAAGATTACAAAATAACAAAAAAGTAAAAGTGACCAAGATGCAAGGGAAAAACTTTTGTTTAACATTTCCGGAAAGACCCCCTATTTGTTCGTTTACCAGGTTCAGCACGAAATCATAAATAAGCTCTACCAAGGATTGCCAAGCATTTGGTACTAAGTTTCCTCCTCCTTTTTTAGTAACAAAATGAATCAGAAGTAGGACCAAACTGAGAGTTAGCAGCATAAACAAAGATGAATTTGTGAATGAGAAATACAAGTTTCCTATCTTCATAGGAATCAATGGGAGAATGGAAAATTGCTCAAGTGGGCTAGGGCTAACTAAGCGCGCGAGCTCTTTACAATGCTCGTCACAATAATTCAAATAGTCTTGACTAGAGAAATTTACTCTTAAAAGCGCAAAATAATTATCTAAACTTGTTAATTCATTCTTATATATAGATTCAAGCTTACTAGCAAGTAATGATGGGGGTGTCTTGTCCAATTCCCTTTGGAGTGATTGAATAGCGGCCGGCTTGACTGTACCGACGAGGTCATGTTTCATATGAACAAAAAGAGAATTTAACTTTGTTAGGGCCGCGTAATTTGTGTGGTTAATAAGATCCTCCGTAAGGTAAAGCGTCGACTCCTCGAGGCTACGCTTTACCATCTCGTCAGTAGACAACCCAAATTGAATTGGTACCCCCTCCAAAACTTCACTCTCATTCAAACCAGGAGTCCCTACCATTTTCTTTTGAAACTGCTGAATAAACTCTTTGAGAGTCATAGTAAAAATTCATTTCTTGTAGTTCCTCGTCTTGCTCTAAAAATGAGGAAAGACTTTTTGTCGGAAATCAATAGTTGGCTTGGTCCGACCAAGAAATAAATGGGAATTTGGGGCATGAAAAAGAGCTTTTCGATCTTGTACCCACGGAGCGGTACACTGAACACCAACCCAATCTCGACGAAAAAAAGAAAGAATAGCAACTACATCAACAACCTTGATTCCTGACGTGAACGGCCGCTTTCTTGGAACTAATTCATAGGCGCTTGAAATTCGTTATAGAACTAACACTATATAAACAAATATAACAAGTGTGCAATACGCAGCATCAACCAACGGAAAAACGTAGTCACGGACTGTGCTATAATGCACCCCAAAAAGGGAAGAGCTCCTTCTCAATCCCATTCGTACCATGTCTACTTCTTTACTATGGATCATGTCTTCGGAGGCTAATGTCGGTGAATCGGTTAATATGACATAGATCGGAGAATGGTTAAATGCTTCTTTGGGAAAGAACTCCTTGCTAACTGCTTCAACTTTCGACTAGGGCAGCAGCTCCCTCTTGCACAACTCCCCCGAACAGCCCAGATCTGATTCACTTTCAGAACCTATTCGTCGATTCCTAACCTTAATAGCTTATTCAAAAAGTCATTTTATAGAGTAAGACCGTTACTAAGAAGGAAAAAAGCCCCCCATCTCGTTCGACAACAAGCCCAAGCCCTTCTCCTCAAAGAGCACTAGTTGCCTTTCAAATTATAAAAAATCCAAAAGGTGTTCTCCAAGCCTTATATGCTTTGATTTGATTCAAAAGAAGTTCGCTTTCTCTGCTCTTCAAAAAACACAAATATCGGGTCTTTACTTTAATTCATCATTGGACTGGTTTTCAGTTCAAGAGTCCCCTATTGTGTATTTTGATGCCCCTATCTTCAAAGGCAGAAGAAAAACATCATATTTTAATGATTTAGAAATGAATATCAGAAAAAGGATTGACGGATGGAAGGCCAGGTTTCTCTCTTTTGGTGGTAAGCTCACTCTCTTAAAATCAGTCCTTTCCCCTATTCCTATACATACCTTGGCAGTGCGGTCTCCCCCTAAGACCGGGATTTCTAAGATGAAAAGTGTTATGGCTAATTTCTTATGGGATTCCAATGGTGAGCACAGGCACCACTGGATTGCTTGGGACAGCATTTGTAAATCCATGAAGGAGGGTGGGTTGGTAATTAGACAGGAAAGCTTTGCATGCCAAACTTGCGGGGGCTTATGTTGTTGGTCAGTTTCTCTGGGGCAAGTTTATGAGATCTAAATAGGGTCATCCATTGGATGTGGTGTCTAAGCCTATTTCTTTCTGATTTAAGCTCTCATGTTTGGAGGAATGTTTTCCCTCATGTTAGTACCATTCTGGGCAACTCTCATTGGGTGGTAGGTGCTGGTAACATCAGCTTTAGCATGGCTAACTGGGGTGCTGGTGCTTTTTCTGTGCAGAATGTGGATCTTAATACTCCTTTTAGAGAAGTTATTCAATCTGCTGATTTTTCTACCTTAGTTCTGCCTAGCTTATCCACAGAGGCTCAATCTATTTTGTAAGATATCTCTCTAGATTCTGACATCCCAGATAGACTAGTTTGGCATCATTCCCCTTCAGGTCTTTTCTCCTCTGCTTCCTATTGGCATTTTTCCAGAATTCATGGCCAGAAAAGTCCTTGGTGGTCTCTATTATGGAACCAGTGGCTTCCTCCTAAGATGGGTTTATTCTCTTCTTCTGGAGATTCCTCAGGAATGCTCTTCCTATGGATGACAGGCTCAGATACATGGGCTTTCAAATGCCTTATAAATTGAATTTCTGCATTAGAAGTCAACAGGATTCTTTACTTCATTTGTTTTGTCAAGGTGAAACTGCCTCTCAGGTTTGGTCTTATTTGAAAGGTGTTCTTAATGCTAGTTTTGTTCAAGATAGTATGTCTGCTTTCACTAAGACCTGGTTGCAAGGCAGTTCTATCAAATCTCAAATGGGATTTTTAGGGTAGTTTTATCTTCTCTGGTTGCTGGGAGATTTGGCTTGCTAGAAATGCATCTGTTCATGATTCAGTTGCTATGTCTTCTTCATCTATTATCAATAAAGTCAAGCACTGGTGTAAGGATTTATTGCAGCTTGATTATCCCACTCATTCTTCTGGTTTTCATGATTCTATTTGTTTCCAAGTAATGCATATCCCTATGGTCTCCCCTAATATTCCTAAAGGAAAATGGATCAAATGGGCTCCTCCTCCTTTTGGTATTTTGAAGTTGAACACAGATGGTTCTTCAAGGAATGGCATGGCAGCAGGTGGTGGCGGGACTCTAAGGGCTCCGCTTTGGTTGCTTTTTCTACCTTTTATGGCCCAGGTACCAACACATTTGCAGAAGCCAGAGCTCCCCTTTTTGGTCTGATGCTTTGTTACAGATTAGGCTACTCCAAAGTAGCAGTGGAGAGTGAAAAAAAAAAAAGAATTTTTGATAGCATCTGTGGAGGTGCAGTCCCTTGGACAGTCCCTTATATGATCAGATCTTTCAAAACTTTCTTACTTCCTTCCATGTCCATCTCTCATATCTACAGGGAAGGGAATCAAATTTGACAGTTACAGTAAGCAGCATAGCCCCTCCGAAGCTCTGTTTCGGCCATCTACGGGCAGGATTTCTGGTCCCTTGGAATTCTAGTTATCTAGATTTAGTAGAGCTTATACTTATATATGTGTGGATTTTTAAGGCTTCTATCTTGCTTTTGCTTATGACTCCTAGGCCCTTTATTCGACTTAAAACCATTTAGTCTCGCTGCTATTTTATTCTTTTTTAATCTAAAAAACTATCCATCCGACTTATATCGAAGCAGATTCCAAGATATTGCATGCAACATAAGCGTTGTGCCTTTCTTTGTAGGCCTCCACAGGGCTTTCCGAAGCTGAGCGAATGGTAGACAATCCGTTAACCTTAGTGAGGCTGGGTCCCCTGATTTATTAACTGACATCTTTCTTTACTTAACTTACTCTTTCTAACACTTACATCTCGACGTTAGCTCAGCGGGTGACGAATCAGAGGGGTAATCTAATTTAAGACTCAGCGCTTGCCTCTCCTTCTTTGTATAGTATGTTCGTGTGTTTGGGCGACTGAACGCCGTGTGGTTAGCTGAAGCAGACAATTTGAGTATCCTAGCAGCTACAGCAGCAGAGAGAAGTCTCTGTTCACGTATTCGCCTTAGGTTTAGGTAGTTAGATGCCGTCGAATTTTCATTCCCATTCAATGAAGGTTTGACGCAGCAGGCGTGATTAGCTTGCCTAACCTGATCATCAGGAATAGCAAGACCCAGCTAAAGCCATCTTCCCTGGGGAACTACGAACTACTAGTTTAGCCTATCTGGCCTAACTAGCTTGTTAAAACAACCTGATCGGGACCTCTACCACTCTTGTAGATCACTGAACTATGCGCCTATCTTCGCTTTTCGATCAGCCGTTGCTCCCTAGCCTACGAACTCCGGCTCACTTCCAGGCCCTAAAAACCTTGCTTCCTAAGCATACTGAGAAAGAATTAGCAGAGTCGTCTCCCTCCTCCGGCAAAGAGAGAAGCGGGCTAACCCAAGAGAGAGACCAGCCCTAATTGCTCTTAAGGTTAGTTAATGGCTTTCAAGGGCTGAGGGACATTAGCCACTCTCCTGCTCGTACCTCGCTAACAACCGTCAACAACCAGTGTTGCAACAACTCCTAAATCAATAGGGCCATAAAGACTAGTCCTACTTGCCCTAGAGATTAGTTAATAGCTTCAAAGACCGGCTGGAAGTCATACAACCTAGCTCTCCTTACTTGATAGGGGGTCGGATAGAGGGTCTAGTAAACTAGCTGAGTCATTCGAGAGGCTTCAAACTTGGCTAAGCCTTCACATAAGCGGGACTGCTTGCATGTCCATCATTAGATTTGCGGGGTAGTGGAGGGAGTGCTTCCTCTCCTTAACAGTCGAGCTCTTTCTTTCCTCTCCTTAACAGTCGAGCTCTTTCTTTCCTCTCCTTAACAGTCGAGCTCTTTCTTTCCTCTCAAGGAGCATGAGCGGAACGGAACGGTATCAAGTCTATTAGTCGGAGAGGTCGTACCGTCGAGCGAGTTGGGGAGCTCAACTAAAGCCGACCTGAGGGAGGCCTACAACCGTCGGTCTAGAAAGCTAGTAACTCGGATCTAGGACTAGGAAGGGAAGCTCTTCTTGTCCTACCGGTCGGGTTGCTGGACTGGTTGTTAGCGGAGAAGCCCTGGGAGAAAGACAGCTTATTAGAGCATTGGCGGTCGACGAATTCGTCTATCAGGCAATCTATCCTTAGCCTAAAGGCCCGTTAAAGCTGTTAAGGGTGGTGCAGTGTGACCGGAACGGTTGTAGAGTTTATAAATGGGATTTGAGGCGACGCCGGAGTATGAGGAGATCGCACTGGATATGGCTACTCTTTACGGCAAAGGGGGCATTGCCCATAAGATAAGGCAGCCTTGGACTTCCTATTATTGCTTCTAAGTGAAAGGTAGCCAGCAACAATACAATGAAGGCATTCAGACTCATTACCTTTCTTAGGTCTCATTGAGACTCCCTTTTAGAAAGAGAAATGAACAAGAACTTCACTCATCCGGAAACGTGATTCTATGTCCTGTAAGCATCAGACTAGATCAAAAACCTGCCCTTTCTCCTCTCGACGAGTGTCAGCTCCTTCCAGGTACGCTGGTTGGCTAGTGTTATGAAATAGAGAAGTCAAAGTAGAGCAAGTCCCACCTACCAGGTTAGCGGAGAGTGACTCACCTACCAGGTTACCTGTTCTTATGAAGGAAGGCATCTATTCAAGTCTTTACTAAATACCATCAGATGGATTCTTAGGAAGCCATCTATTCTGCTAATACCGGTCCTATCCTCTCCTCTCTTAATTCTTCCTGCGGCTAAGGCAGATAACGGGCACTCTCAATCCAATAAGAAAAGTTCTAAAGCTCTTCGCCATACCTCTATCTCCAACAGACATTCATTAGGGCAAGGCGTACTGATTCGATCACTTCCTGTAAAGACTTTCCTGGCGGGTTTGCAGTTCTTATGAAAGACAGCCGTCTGTTAGGAAGAATTCAATCTCAAGCTCAAGACTTTAGAAGGGGGAAGGTAGCAGGTCTGTTGGTAAGCCCTTTCAGTCGAGCTAGGCATAACACTTTAACCACTCTTAGGCAAGCTCCTAGCCGAGTTCCAGAAAGCACCTAGCTGTCGAGCTAGTTTTGACTCCTTCTAATAAGCTCTTAGGCAAGCTAAGCTCCTTAAGCATAACACTCAAGCTGGCAAACTTCAAAAGTCATCTTTGAAGGCTAGATAGCGGCCTTAGGAAGCAACTTAGATTGTGGTACCAAGGAATGAAACAACTACTTAAGCCGAAATGTGCCGTTCACTCTAGTAGCTTAGACCATAGTTGAGCCTCCTACTCCTTCCCTTAGAAGGACAGTCAAAAGCCGGTGCTTTGGTTAACGGCTTCCGAAGTGACTAATCGTAGCCAACTTATTAAAGATCTATGCTTTCTCTTATTAGAAAGAATATGTATATGATTTTTTAGATGAAAGAAGTAGACGAAAAACTAGAGATGAGAGAAGCGAACCCAGAAAGAGAAGGAGAGGAAAGAAACTACGGGCGAAGGGCTAACCCAACACCAACCCAATAGAGCTAGCCAGCAAGCTCAGGCTAAGAGCTGGGTCAATCTCCATGCACTAGACCCCTTTACTAATAAAGGAAAGCTTGCCTTAATTGAAGTAGGGGCTGCGAAGGCGTATAAACTTGCTTAGCCCAAATCAGTCTAAAAGTTTGGGCTAGGCCGTAGTACCTACAGAGGAAGGGGCACCGTCCCCGGCTTCCCATCCACGCACTCTGCTGAGACAAGACCGGCAAGGGGAAGTCTGATAGAGCTTTAAGAGAGAGGGACCCCAGTGAATCGGTGGATCACAGGAGACAGCGACAGGGGGCATGCCTGAGTAAAGTATACAAGTGTTGAAAGAGTGAAGTCTGGGGACAACGGTAAACGTGAGGAATGGGACCTCCAGCACCCTGTTCGCAAGCAAGGGGCATGCCGAACCCCTACCGTTCCAACTAAGTCCAACGCGAGGACCCTTTTCTTTTATTGACGATGCGTTCTGTCGTCAGCAAGCGGTGGCCGACAAGCCCCTTTTACCTAAATCTAATCTCTTGGGAAGCGAAGAGGACAGGTTTGAAAGTAGTTCGGTAAGATTCTGCCGAAGGTAGACATTTACCCAAGGCACTGATATTCTGACTCTCTCAATTACACGTGTTTGAGGGAGTTGAACGTCTTTTATGAGTGTCCTATGTGAATATGAGCCAGGAGCAAGGATTCCTGAAAGTGAATTCCAGTGCAAGCCTGATATGAAAGTGGAGATTCTCATACTTGTTAGCTTACTTCTTGCTTCCTTCGTACATTAGCTGCACTAGACTGTTGAGCTATAGAGTTTAGACTGACTGACTCCATGGCACTAGTTAATAGCTATCATAGATCGTTCCGATCAGTGATAATTTGGAAGATGACTGTCCTCCACTTGCCTAAGTACAAGAGATTAGAAATCGTATCTCACCGTATTCCTTCCATTCGTTCGTCCTCACTCATCTAACTTCCCTAGCAGTTGTAAGAGCAGCAACAACCGCCTAGAAAGTCTAGCAACACTTGCTTAGAGGTCTAGCAGCACTGACCGGAAGTCCGGTCAAGACTTCTCTTGAGATCTGAGTACCAAAGGTTGGTGAAGTAGGATTTCTCAAGACCCATGGGTGAAATAGCACCCTCCGATGAAAGAGTCCATCTCGCAAGCACTACGAAGGAAGGCAGGGAAGATCGAATCACTATCACCGTGCAAGCAGACCTTCAAAGGACTTCGGCTAACCTGTGAATGAAAGCGAGAGGCACAGGCAGAAGTCATGACCTCGGTCTTTCGCAAATAACGATCCAAGAAAGAGGAGTGGGCGAAGTTCATCGATTTCTTTCCTTCTTCTAGTTCTTGAGTGATAGTAGCTCATCTCTCTTCTTTCTTCTGTCAACTGTCCTTTACCGGTAACTGGATCAATCGCTAGCTGGAAAGTTTACACTGTCAACTGCCGTAAGAGGTCCTTTTCCAAAATAGAGAATAGGGCATGGAAGCTTTCTGCTATTAGAGGAGAGTTTTTTACTGCAAGGGAGGAAGGGGGATTACGCGATTTACAATTCATTTCCTTAACCCAGAAATAGCAACTTGGTTATAGCTGACAGAAAGTAGAAAGACTCTAAACAAAAGGTACTGGACAAGCTCTTAGGGAATAATCTCTTTCTTATTTATTGAATGACTAAATCTCTCTACAGCCGGTCGGTTGGAGTTGGATTGAATCGACTTCGTCTTCTTCCCAACAATGAATCCCGTTCAACCTGTGATAAGAGGACGTTTCCGTACCCCTTACCTTACTCAAGAAAGAAAGTCATGCTGATCAGTAGTAGTGTCTAAGAGGGGCGCTTTGAGCTACCTATTTTTTGTGATCAAATTAGAAACTTAGCTTCTCACGTTGCCATAGATTCTCCGGAAGAAAGCAATCGGCTTTGCCCAAGTTGTAATGACTGAGCTTGCTCCCTGTCGATGAAGAATGTTTCGAAAGCAGCCTAAAAGCGGTTAGCTTCGCTTTCCTTGACTTTAGAGAGGAATGGTTTCCGATGAACTACTCCCTTTACCTGTTGATAAATCATGCTTCGAACACCTAGACCTGCTGCCGCTTAGTCACGTCTGCGCCGATGTGAACCCGCCTTCCTTACCTTAATCAATAGATAGGTTTGTACTACTACCACAGAAAGTTTTGAAATGCTTTTCGTAAGGCTAGGATTTCAGTGCTGGTAGGCGAGGGCAGTTCCGGTCTACGATTTATGGGTGTATATTTTCTTTCCTTTTGTCGTTGTTGCAATCTTTCTTAGTGCACCCTTTGGCGAGTAAAGAGAGAATGCTTGGTAGCAGGACAGTAGGAGTGAAGTAGGCGGGCTAGTAGCACGCATGCCAAGGATAGCTGTCCAAGGGTTGAAAGAAAGTAGTAAACCAGTCAGCTAGCTCAAGTTAGAAAGTTCAGAAGTAGCAGCTCTCCTTCCCGATGATTCAATCCAGCCAGAACCTTGAGCTACCCTTGTTGCGAGCTCTAAGCTCTGGTTCTAATGTAACTCTTGCTATCCCGTTCCTTTGTCAGTAGTGAATGGGGTCTTTATCACGGAGGTTTCTTCCTTGTTTTACCGACTAAGGAGCTCAAACCCCAACTTCTCAAAAGGCATTTTCGGGGACTAGCCTCCTTTCCTCCCATTTCTGTGAGCCTCATATGTTTAACATGGGCCCTCCCCCTCCCTCCGGACCGACAAGACCCCAAACCTCGCCTCGCTCTTGTGACATGCTATGTTTCCCCTCTCTATTCCCAAGTAAAGGGTGAGTCCCATGCGTCAGTTTGTGGATCGCGGTCTCACACACTAATCGCACTATGCGGAAGAGTTTTATGGGGGATTGTCCCTAAGTCAAAGCTTCTCCTTCAATTTTTTGAAGGTACCGGACCCTCTTCCGCCCTGATTTAAATCGTCTAAAAGGGAATGTAGCCCTTCTAACGATTCTTCCCCCGTGGCGGTCTCCGGATTATCGAGGGCTCGAGCCCCCCGCCCCAGCCAATCTCCCCTCGGGTCAAAGTCCGCCATTTGACGAATGATCTCAACCTTGACCTCGAAGAGGTCTTCGGCGTTGATTCGCGCTAGATAGATATCTAGCGGCGAAGGCGTGGTTTGGCCCAACAAAAGTCGGCGTTCGATAGAGAGGACCGAATCCCCTCCTATCACTTGCTCCGGATGATAGGGGTAGGGAACCCCTTGTGGGGGCTGATTCGATGGACCAGCTTCGTCCCCTCGGGGAGCAACATGAGTCGCAGGCGGCACGCGTCCAGATTCTGGCTGATTCACCGACGTGCCCGTTTCCGCTGACTTGCTCGATGTTGTTGTTGGCCAGCTTTCCATCAACACATCGATGCCGAAAGAATCTTCCACATTCTCAGAGCCCGATGGGCCGGAAGACGGGTCCGGAAGAGAAAGACTTCTTTCTTGATGGGGAGTCCCTTCAAAAAAGAATAAAAAAGAACCCGCTATGAAATAAAAAACAAAAGATCGCAAAAGAGCACATACCACCGAAATTAGTAAAAGAATCAAGAAGAACATAAGATAACAAAATTTACCCTTAAATATCCTTATTCGATAAAGAAGGATTAAAGTTAGTAAAATCACAAAAAGACATAATAAAGAACGGGTTTCACCTTGAGTGAGGCCCTCCGCCCCTAGAAAATGCCAAAAAGCAATTGTTATTACTGTACCGAGACACCTTATTACTATTGGAGCAAACATTTTTAAATCTTCTTTTGATGATAAAAAAGAAAGAAGAGAAAGAACTGGGAGTTGGCGCCTACATAACAGCTTGCTTGCTTACCAAGCCATCCTGGCAAGCTCCTCCAGTTCGATTATGATTCTTGACTTGACTTATTATAAAAACAACTCACTATCCAAATGAAAGACGATCGATTATCTACCCAAGAAGATAGAGAGTCCCACATACGAGAAAAGCCCTTTCTATCTTCTTAGTCCTAAGCACTCAGGTAAATTCTTTGTGTAATACTCACTTGTTTAGTGAACTTCGCAATCTTTCCCCATCATTATAAGGCAGCATTTGGGGAGGACTTCACTTTTCCCAAGGTAGCCTTTTATAAAGTATTTCCTTTATATAGGCGGAGTTTTTCCCATGTCTTCGGAAATCCTGAATCACTTTATTTAAAAATTCTAGTAGCCTTTTTTCTTTTTCCTCTGGGTCGTCCACTAAGTGAGTGAAAGAGGTCTCATTCTCGTTGAAGTCCTCCTTCTCGTTCAAGAAGTCTATGAGGCATTCCTCAGGATTGTAGGGAGCATTTTCTCGCAAGGCGGGATACTCTGTTAGCGTCTTGTTAAAAAGGGATAACGACTCATTTTTCAGCTCCCGGATCAGGAGATCCCTATTCTCAAAA